AAAATAGAATAGCATAAAATGGGCTAAAAAAACGAGACCAAAATGCTTCACTTTGTATTGAAAAGCTAGAATTTAGTGATTCTTGTAAATCTAATTCATTGAAATTCCATCTAGTAAAACGGAAGAATTATAAATCTCCAAAATAATAGATAGGAATACCGCAAATAGAGCCATTGCGACACCCATCAAAGGAGTAGTCCCCCACCCTGGAGCTACTTTACCATATTCCGAATTCAATGGTTTCAATAAATCCCCTACAATAGTTCGTCTTGGACCAGATCTAGAACTCCCCTCAACGCTTTGTGTAGCCATAAATCCTTTTTTGTATTAACTGAGATCTGTTGACTTTGTATACCATTCTGTTGTAAATAAATGATCTTATCATAGATCCATTGTGGTCTGGAAATTATTATTTTTTTATTATTATATAATAATGGAAACAGCAACCCTAGTCGCCATCTCTATATCTGGTTTACTTGTAAGTTTTACGGGGTATGCCTTATATACTGCTTTTGGGCAACCCTCTCAACAACTAAGAGATCCATTCGAGGAACACGGGGACTAGTTGAAGTAATGAGCCCCCCAATCTTGGGAGGCTCATTACTTCAATTAAGATAATGAAAAATCATTTCACCTTTTTAGTTGGAACTTTAGGCGGTTCTCGAAAAAAGATAGCGAAAAAAATTATTCCTAGAGTTGATACTAAGAGGAATGTATAAACTAATGCTTCCATAGATTCAATCGTGGTTTACAATTATAGCTTCCATATCTGTTTATTTAGAGCGTTCCCGGATAAAAAAAGAGCAAGAGTCAAGACAAAGAAAAGGCGGGGATTCAAATCAAGATGTCCCCAGTACCCTATGTCAAAGTCAAATTACAAAAAGAAAATAGAGACGAAAAATCAGAGATTAATGTTGTATCAAACTACTTGTCTTTTTGTAGTTGGATCTCCAAGTTTTTGGAATGCTCCAAATTCCACCTGAGCGTCTAAATCTGGATCAATACCAGCAAAAACATCTCTGAACAAGGTTCGAGAGCCATGCCAAATGTGTCCGAAGAAGAAGAGCAAGGCAAACGAAGCATGTCCAAAAGTAAACCAACCCCTTGGACTGCTACGAAAAACACCATCGGATTTCAAAGTAGCACGATCTAATTCAAAAATTTCACCCAATTGTGCGCGTCTAGCATATTTTTTCACAGTAGCAGGATCGCTATAACTGACCCCATTTAGTTCACCACCATAGAACTCAACAGTTACACCTACTTGTTCAACACTATACTTCGATTCTGCCCTTCGAAAAGGAACATCGGCTCTAACAATTCCGTCTCCATCTACTAAAACAACCGGAAATGTTTCAAAAAAAGTAGGCATACGACGTACAAAAAGCTCACGCCCTTCTTTATCTCTAAATAGAGGATGTCCTAACCACCCAATAGCTATTCCATCCCCGTTGTCCATTGAGCCTGCTCTGAACAATCCACCCTTTGCGGGATTATTTCCGATGTAATCATAAAAAGCTAATTTTTCAGGAATTTTAGACCAAGCTTCGGATAAGCTTTGATTTTCAGCCATCCCAGTATCAACTCTTCGATATATTTCTTGCTGGAAGTATCCTTGATCCCATTGATAACGAGTGGGACCAAATAATTCAATGGGGGTAGTTGCTGAACCATACCACATAGTTCCAGCAACAACAAAAGCTGCAAAAAAGACAGCAGCGATACTACTGGAAAGCACGGTTTCAATATTTCCCATACGTAATCCTTTGTATAGACGTTGGGGCGGGCGGACACTAAGATGGAATAGGCCCGCTAATATGCCCAATGTTCCTGCTGCAATATGATGAGAGGCTATTCCTCCCGGAACAAAAGGATCAAAACCTTCCACACCCCATGCTGGATTTACAGATTGTACTTTTCCGGTTAGCCCATAAGGATCAGACACCCATATTCCAGGACCATACAATCCTGTTACATGAAAAGCACCAAACCCAAAACAAGCCACTCCTGAGAGAAATAAATGAATTCCAAAGATCTTGGGCAAATCTAAAGAAGGTTTTCCTGTACGTTCATCACAAAATATTTCTAGATCCCAATACACCCAATGCCAGATAGCTGCCAAGAAGCACAAGCCAGAAAACACAATATGCGCTCCAGCCACACCTTCATAACTCCAAATACCCGGATTCGTTATAGTTCCTCCTGTAATACTCCAACCACCCCATGAATTGGTTATTCCTAAACGAGTCATGAAGGGTATAACGAACATACCTTGTCTCCACATTGGATCGAGAACAGGGTCAGAAGGATCAAAAACTGCTAATTCATAGAGAGCCATCGAGCCGGCCCAACCAGCAACCAAAGCTGTATGCATTATATGGACAGCCAGCAAACGACCGGGATCATTCAATACGACGGTATGAACACGATACCAAGGCAAACCCATGGAATACCCCCTTAATCAACGAAAGATAGACACTATGTAACTTTATTGCACTGGAAAAAACTATGTTCTGGACCTCCCTTTTTTCAGTGGATTATCTCGGAGAAAGGATTCCATTTTTTTTTAGTATTTTAGTCAGAATGTCACAATTCTGTTTGTAGGAACAAAGAGAAGCAGATCTATTCTATACCAGATAAGTACCAATACGCAATGGGAGGTTGACTCCATTTTAGATGAGCGAATGCATACGGATTTGTTCATCATTCAAAGAGCCTATTCGTAAGAATTTTACTTTATTCATTTTGTCTTCTTTTTTTTTTATGTTATGAACTTATCGAATCCGCGCAAATAACAAATAAAATAAAACAAAAAAATAAAGAAAATAGAAAAAAGAATAAAATAAAATAAAAGCCAATATCCAATATAATATTATTAAAACAATAAATTCATATAATATTATAAAGACAATAAATTCATTGTTACGCTTTCACATCAAAGTGAAATAGAGTACTTCATTTTTTTTTATTTCATTTAATGCCTATTGGTGTTCCAAAAGTCCCTTTTCGAAATCCCGGAGAGGATAGTTCAAATTGGATTGACGTATAGTGCGACTTGTCAGAGACATTGGGTCATTATGGGATTTCCCCGTTCTCTACCCCGATCGAGATATCCTCTATTTCACCAAAGAAGGATTGATTAAATCATCCAAAAACTAGAGCGTGAAGTGGCAATAAAGTTCAATTAGATCTATGCTTTGGAGGTATTCAGATTAATATTATCAATTAGAATAATTTATGGTTAGCTTGTTTGGAACAATAAAATGAAGTATCCAGGCTCCGCTTAGAAAAACCCCATTAGTACTATATCCATGATTACTATTTGTATCATATTCTATTTATATATTTTATAAATTAGAAATTAGAAATCGGAGTAATTTCAAACTACAAATCATAATCAATCGAAGAATTTGATAAATACGTCAAATATTTTGTGGAAGACGTGAAATGAATTGAAAAAAAGGAAGTTGTAGCAAAAAGAAATGGTATTGGGGGCATTTGCCCTATATGTGCAAATCCAAATCGGGCAGATCTTTACTCGGAGTAGAGCACAAACCTAAAAGAATTAAAGAAGCCCACTCAGGAACAAGAGAATGTTATCGTGATTTGAATTGGATCCCGATGAAAGAATACATCAATGAGAAGTTAGTTTGATAAGTTTAATGAATTTTTTTTTATTATTTTATTTATATTCTTTATAGGTAAATAGGTAAACGGGTAAAAAAACCATTTTTCTTGAAACTTTCTTGAAAAATGGAGGAAAAACCCCTTCGTTATTCGTTAAATGGGATCTACATATTGATTCTTTTTTTCGCAATTTTTGATGAACCGTATGCATTAAAAGGTGCATGTACGGTTCCTAAGGGATAGAATTTGATCCTAATCAACCGACTTTATCGAGAAAGATTACTTTTTTTAGGTCAAGATATTGATAGTGAGATCTCGAATCAACTTATCGGTCTTATGGTATATCTCAGTACAGAAAGTGAGATCAAAGATTTGTATTTGTTTATCAACTCTCCTGGCGGATGGGTAATACCCGGAATAGCTATTTATGATACTATGCAATTTGTGCGACCAGATGTACAAACAGTATGCATGGGATTAGCCGCTTCAATGGGATCTTTTATTCTGGTCGGAGGAAAAATTACCAAACGTCTAGCATTCCCTCACGCTTGGCGCCAATGAGTTTTTATTTTTTATTTTATTTCAAAGAAAAAAAGAAAGCTATGCCTTCGCCATATGAAATATGAATATTAAGTAATAATAGCATGGCATTTCGAATTCAATATAAGAAATTTTTTTTATTTCGTTTTAACATTAGATTATGTATTGAAAGAGTAGTATGAGATATTAAGGGCAGTTCCGATTTTATCTTATTTATCGGGAGCCTATTTCAGTGTCACAAACTTTTTTTTTTGTTTTCACACCAGAAGGTTCTTAAATGCTATTTATATTATTATAAATTATGAAAGAGGACAAAAAAAAGATTATATTCTTTTTTTCATTTTTTTTTTCAAATAAAAAAAAAGAAACTTTGGGATTGCTAAATCACCGATGAAATAAAGCAACGGAGCCACCATAGTATTTTGTTTTTATTAATTCCTCCCAAGGAAAGGGTGGTCATTGTATCATTTACCGACCGAGGCTTTGTAGACTCTCTATTTTTCTTCGGTAAAAGTGAATTCTCTTGTAGAGCCGTATGCAATGCGCAAGCAATGCCTGTACGGTTGTTCAATTCTATTATTATCTTATATCATCAGGGTAATGATCCATCAACCTATAGCTGCTTTTTATGAAGCACAAATAGGAGAATTTGTCCTGGAAGCGGAAGAACTACTGAAACTGCGCGAAATCCTCACAAGGGTTTATGCACAAAGAACAGGCAAACCCTTATGGGTTGTATCTGAAGACATGGAAAGGGATGTTTTTATGTCAGCAGCAGAAGCCCAAGTTCATGGAATTGTTGATCTTGTAGCAGTTGCATAAAAAATAGCAGGAATTTCACACAAATCACGATTTGAGATTTTAGTTTCTTACCATTTTAGTTTCTTACCGAGGTTTCATATTCTATATTCTATTAATTTGAATTTTATTAATTTTAATAAAATATTAAAATAGAATAGGAATATAGAAAAAATTCATAATCATCCGGTTAGGATCGATCTAAACCAGCCCATTATGCATACGATTCAACATGCCAACTATTAAACAACTTATTAGAAACACAAGACAGCCAATCAGAAATGTCACCAAATCCCCCGCTCTCGGGGGATGCCCTCAGCGCCGAGGGACATGTACTAGGGTGTATGTGCGACTCGTTAAGATTTCAGATTGTGGGTTGGGACAAAAGAAAAAATTTTTCCACTATCCGTGATCAGTACCGATGAATAGGATAGAATGGAAGACTCTCCTTCACTCTCTTAAACGAAAAAAAAAGATCTAGAATATGCTTCTATTGTGTATCAAATTTATGGTTTCTATTGGTGCAAATTCAATTACCTCAATTTTCAATTAAAAATGCGAAAGAATTCCCTATTGGTAGCAAATGATTATCTGTTAAGCAGGGCAAATCTTATTAAAATTAAAAAACCGAAAATGGATGCCTCTACTCTTGCAAGAACGGACTAACAAGGTCAGCTAATCAGCTAATCCACATAATTAAATACCGTTACTGTAAAAGCGGATCTCGTTGTGAAAGACCTACTACTGGGGAATTCATGGGTAGAGCCCAAAAGTGTAAACTGTACAAGTTAACAATAGCATTGATTCGATCAAGTAAGGGGCTCCGGTGTATAGAGAGGACCTCGCCGTTTAAGAAATAACCATAGAAACGATGGAACCCACTATTTATTTATCCATTTCTATTTACTACTTATTTTTATTTACTATATTTTTGTTTGATACCCAGTACCAATAAAATTTCTTATTTCAAGGCGAAATGCTTATAAAAAAAAGAAAAAATAGTGGTTGGGAAGGTTAGAGTAGCAAAAGCCGTTGGAATTATTATTTTATACATTGGAATAATCCGTTTTGTTAGTCTAGAAAAGGGAAAAAGAATAACTGAAAGAAAGGAAATCAATTAGTTATTTACCAAAGTTTCGTTTATTCAATGACCAGAATTAGACGAGGATATGTAGCTCGGAGACGTAGAACAAAAATTCGTTTATTCACATCAAGCTTTCGTGGGGCTCATTCAAGACTTACTCGAACTATTATTCAACAAAAAATAAAAGCTTTGTTTTCGGCCTATCGGGATAGAAATAGGCACAAAAGAAATTTTCGGTGTTTATGGGTGACTCGTATAAATGCAGCAATTCGCGAGAATGAGGTATCCTGTAGTTATAGTAGATTAATAAACAATCTGTACAAGAGACAGTTGCTTCTTAATCGTAAAATACTTGCACAACTAGCTATATTAAATAGGAATTGCCTTTATCTGATTTCCAATGACATGATAAAATAAGGAGATTGGAAAGAATCCTTCGGAATGTTTGACTTTGACATGGAATTGCTTGGAAAATGAATTCCGGGAAGGTAGAATAGAAATAAGTATAATAAAATATGATCATAATACATAATATGATCAAGTAGTCAAACTGAACAAAAACATTCAATAAAAAAATATTTATCAATAATTCAATAAAAAAATATTTATTTTTTTACTTTATCCCCAATTCTTTTTTTTTACGACACGACAATTAAATCCGGATTCCTGGATTTTTATCGAACAAAAAATCAACCGACGTTTGAGTTCGGATTGAAATTTTGATTCAATTGAAGAGTAAGCCTATTTTTTTCTGGTTCTAAGACCCGTAGTTCTAGCGACCAACTCGTTTTTTTCAAATTGTCTTTCATTATTAAGAAAGGGTAATGAAGATAAAATACGAGCTTGTTTTATAGCAATAGTAATTAATCGTTGTTGTTTTAAAGTCAATCTATTCACCCGTCTAGATAATATTTTTCCTTGTTCACTAATAAATCGACTAATTAAACTCATGTTTCTATAATCAATTCGATCCCCCGATCCAATCGGGGGCAGACGCCTACGAAGAGATCGCTTGGGCTTAAGAAAAAGTCGCTTGGATTTATCCATGGCTTGTTTATTTTATTCCTTTTTTTCGCGAATCCTATTTCCTTTGATCGGATCAAAAATGCTAATGATTTCGAATTAAGAAATAGGATTTTGCTTATTTCTATTTAAATATATATATTAACATATGATATGCTAATATATGATATGTCAATATGTCATTTTTCATCTTCCTTGTAAAAGTCACACGCAGTTGATCGATTCCATCTATTTCTTTATCTCCCCGTGAATTGTATGTTTGTAACAATAGGGACAGAATTTTCTCAACTCCAATCGACTAGGCTTATTGTGTCGATTCTTTTGAGTAATATATCTAGAAATGCCTATTGATTTCTTATTAACACTCTTTCGAACACAACTAGTACATTCTAAAATAACCCTTATTCGGACGTCTTTACCATTGGCCATGAACCTCCTTTTGGTTTTTATTCACTCAACTCTTCTATTTTCCTATCCGAAACGAAGAAGAAAAGAAGGAAAAAATACAAGTTACTAACTTGAAATCAAATTATGAAAGATTTTGTTGCAACCAATATAGTAAAAGTAAAAATAAGTAATACAATGATTAAAAATTCTATTTACATTAGAAAGAATAGAAGTACAGTCTTTTTATTTTATTTCAACTTCTTGTATGATACTGTTGCCCTAACCCCATTTCCACTTCTGTTCTCTTAATTTAATTAAAGATTTAATTAAAGTAAATTTACTTTTTAATTTACGTGAAGCTTGAACCCAGTTCCGTGTTTGGCTGAGGTTGAATCCACTTTTATTCTTTCTCTTTTCTAACTTATTCGAATTAGAAAAAAAGGGGGTAGTAGCCAGAGATATTTAATTGTGTCTCTAATTTTCTTCACCCCCCCCCCCGTGTTAATAACTAGAATGAAAAAAAAGGGAATGTCAAAGCATCCGGAAAAAAACGATTGATCTCTATCAATAGACCTGCTAAAGACCCGAACCATAGAGTACTTATTACTGGTGCTACGGATAGATATGTTTTTAGATCTCGCATAAAAAATTCTCCTTCTGTATTCTTTATTGTAATACATAACGGCAATACATATATGATCAGATGTATATATATAGTTAAATTAAAGGACACTCGCATTTGTTTTGTACGCGGAATTCTTAATTCAAATTGAGAAATGTACAATAATTTGATAGATAAGATTTTCCTCTTCTTTCAAAATACGTCTCTTTCCGTCCGGGCATTCACGAAATTTACGGCGGATTTCGTATTTTTTTTCATATGTATATAAGTTTATTATTATATGTATTATATGTTATATGATATGAGACAAAAAAAAAGAAGAAATGAAAAGATAAGTTATGTATCTCAATGGAGAAAATATGGAGAAAGTGAAATGAAATAAATATGTGGAAAACAAGACAGGGATTCTCTACAATGACATTGTAGACCAATTGAAAGGGATGTAGCGCAGCTTGGTAGCGCGTTTGTTTTGGGTACAAAATGTCACGGGTTCAAATCCTGTCATCCCTACTTATTACTTCGCCTCTGAGCAATACAATAACAAGGGATCAATTGAGATCAATTAAAATTGGACATACCTAATCATAAATTAATATGATATGCTTTATATCATATTATTATTTATATATATATTTATATATATTTCTATATAATAATATAGAATATAGTTTCTATATGAGATAGTATAGGCATTCAAGATGTAGTGGAGTAAAAAAAAAAAAAAAGAATCTTTTTACTTACAGCTTTCTTTTTTGTAATAAATTTTTAATAAAGTAATAAATTTTTAATAAAAAAGTAATAAAAAAGCGCTCTTAGTTCAGTTTGGTAGAACATGGGTCTCCAAAACCCAATGTCGTAGGTTCAAATCCTACAGAGCGTGAGCCCATTCTTGTTTTGTTAAGTCAAAAATTTTAGGGAAAAGCTTGAACAGCAATCTTAATTTGACCTCCTGTGGATTAAAAAACGGAGGAGGTCAAAAAAAAGGGTATTAATTAATCACAGATCCAACTGGTCACCACGTCTATATTGTAAATAAGCAGTTACGAATAATCCAGCCAAAGTAATAGGAATTAGACCTAAGACGATTCCAAATAGAAAAACTTCAATCATTTCAATTTGTTTGAAAAGAGAAAAAAGGAGGTAATATCTATCTTTAAATATTAATCCATATTGCCCATAAATCTCAATAACCAAGAATTGGAAATTGACACGGTAAGGAACTAGAAAATGGAATACTGCAAAAAAAAAAAATTCTATTTTTTTTTTTTATGAATTGCTCATTGAATTAATTTCAAATAAGTCGTATCTTGTTCAGACTAATAAATATAACTAAAGTTATAGTTAAAGCTACTAATAGAAAACCAAAATAACTAGTTAGAGTGGGCATGAAGGAGCTAAATAAACTATTTTTTTTATCCATATATTTGTAAAATACTTTCCTAAATTCAATTTTTGAAAGATACGAAGATAAGCAAAAATACCAATCGAAAGCTTTTTATTTATTAATCATTTATCAATTATTATCATTATAGATTATAGACAGCACTCAAAAAAAAAAAAGAGCAATATTAAAGTAGAAAAAGAAATCAACTGATCATCTAAAAATCTACCTATCCTATCTCCGAATCAAAAGATTAATTGGACAACTCTTGAGAAATAAAAGAACAAACTAAATTGAAATATTAAAGAAATATTTAAATAATAATTAATAATATATTAGAAGAACTGTGTTGTATAACTTCAGTCAAAGAAACTTTCTTTGAATCAAATCACTATGGAAATCGCTACGGACTAAAATTGGAAAATCATTTCTATGTTGATCACTTCTTTTAGTTTATTTATTTATTTTTTATTTATTTGTATCGAATCCATTTTTTTTTAGATTTTAGAACAAAAAGTAACCCTTTAATTTTATTTTG